AGGTAGGGATGACAGGATTTGAACCTGTGACATTTTGTACCCAAAACAAACGCGCTACCAAGCTGCGCTACATCCCTCCAATTGGTCTACAGTGTCATTGTCATTGTATAGAATTCCTGTTTTGTTTTCCACATCGTTATTTCCTCCATTGATATATACAATTTATATGGGCATTTCGTCTTTTTGGTCCCATTTAACATATAATAATAGTAAAAGAAAAGTCTTATATACGTATGAAATACGGAACGGAACCTGTCGTAAAAATAAATGAGTAGTTTTCGGGAATGCTCGGGAAGAGAGGAACGTTTTTTTATGTTTTAAGAAAAAATTTTATTTACTGGATAGTTGTACATTTCAATTTGAATTAGGGATTCCGTGTACAAGGTTCTTAACTGCATATGCATCTGATCATTTATGTATTACCATTTTAGATTACAATAAAAGAAGGAAGGAGATTTTTCAATGCGAGATCTAAAAACATATCTTTCCGTGGCACCGGTATTAAGTACTCTATGGTTCGGGTCTTTAGCAGGTCTATTGATAGAGATTAATCGTTTTTTCCCAGATGCATTGACATTCCCCTTTTTTTGATTCTAGTTATTGATACGGTACCAAATAACGGAGATTCGAGATACAATTAAATATTTGTGACTAATCCTTTGCCCCCTTTTTCTCTTTTTTCCCTTTTTCCTTTTAGAATAAGAGGGAGGAAAGAGAAAAAAAGAAAAGGTGTATTCAACAGCTTCGAGACTTGGGTTCAAGTTTGAATTAAATAAATTATTCAATTCAAAAATTAACTAGGGATGGAGGTAGAATAAACAGGGTGGGGCCTAGATCTAGGACAAGACTCTTATACAAGGTACTTAAATGTAAATGAAATACTGTGATTTGAATTTGAAATAAAGTTTAGAAATTTTTTTAGTAGATTGATTGCAGCGAAAATTTTCATAATTGGATTTCAAGTTAATAACTTCTATTTATCCTTCCTTCCTTCTTCTTCGTTTCGGATCGAAAATAGAAGAGTTGAGTAAATCAAAAATCCAAAGGGGGTTCATGGCCAAGGGGAAAGATGTCCGAATAACGGTTATTTTGGAATGTACCGGTTGTGTTCGAAACGGTGTTAATAAGGTATCAACGGGTATTTCCAGATATATTACTGAAAAGAATCGTCACAACACGCCTAATCGATTGGAATTGAGAAAATTCTGTCCATTTTGTTACAAACATATGATTCATGGGGAGATAAAGAAATAGATCGAATCGAGCACATGTATGTAACCCTTCCAAGGAAGGGTAAAAATGACATTCTATATAGAACATAGTTAAATATTCTATATATAACATAATTAAATATAAACAAACCAAATCCTATTTATTCTAATTCATTTTAGATCCGACCGAAATAGGATTTTCGGGATAAGGAATAAACTAAACAAACCATGGATAAATCCAAGCGGCCTTTTCTTAAATCCAAGCGATCTTTTCGTAGGCGTTTGCCCCCGATTCAATCGGGGGATCGAATTGATTATAGAAACATGAGTTTAATTAGTCGATTTATTAGCGAACAAGGAAAAATATTATCTAGACGGGTGAATAGATTGACCTTGAAACAACAACGATTAATTACTATTGCTATAAAACAAGCTCGTATTTTATCTTTGTTACCTTTTCTTAATAATGAGAAACAGTTTGAAAGAACCGAGTCGACCACCAGAACTGCGGGTCTTCGAGCCAGAAATAAATAGGCTTACTCTTTCTTCACTTGACTAAAAAAAAAGTAAAATCCGAACTCAAACGCAGATTGATGTTTTGTTCGAAAAATATGAAAAATATAGATTGAATTATCGTGTCGTAAGAAAAAAAAGAATCGGGCAAGAATAAAGATTTTTTTTGAGTGTGTTCATTCAGTTTTACTATTTTTTTATCATATTTATTTTGACTTTACCCTCCCGGAGTTCATTCTCCGGGGAACTCCGTTTAAATTATTCCAGTGGATTCTTTCCAATCTACTTCTTTTATGATCTCATTGGAAATCATATAAAGACAATTTTTATTTGATATAGCTATTTGTGCAAGTATTTTACGATTAAGAAGCACCTGTTTCTTATATAGGTCGTGTATTAATCTACTATAACTATAGGATACCCCTATTTCACGAATTACTGCGTTTATTCGAGTGATCCACAAACGGCGAAAATTTCTCTTTTGCTTATCCCTATCCCGATGCGACGAAACCAAAGCTCTTATTTTCTGTTGAGTAATTGTTCGAGTAAGTCTTGAATGAGCCCCTCGAAAGCTTGATGCAAATAAACGAATTTTTGTTCTACGTCTCCGAGCTATATTTCCCCGTCTAATTCTGGTCATTGAATAAATGAAACTTTGACGAATAACTAATAGATTTCCTTTCTTTCAGTTATTCTTTTTCCCTTTCCTAGTCTATTAATAACAAAGCTTTTTTCCAATGTATAAACTAAAAATTCCAATGACTTTGGCTACTATAACCTTCCCGACCGCTATTTTTCTTTTTTCTAGACATTTCACTTCGAAATAAGAAATTTAATTTTACTAGGTATCAAAATATAATAAATAAAAAATATAAATGGATAAAGAAATAGTGGCTTCCTTCGTTTATATGGTTACTTCTTAAACGGTGAGGTTTTCTCTATACACCGGAGCCTTTACTTCATTTAATCAATGTTATTGGTAACTTGTATAGTTCACATTCTTTGGCTCTACCCATGAATTATCCAGTAATAGGTCTTTCACGATTAGATCTACTTACACAGTAACGGTATTTAATTATGAAAGTTGGCTGGGTAGCTAACCCTGTTAGTCCGTTCTTGCAAGAGGGGCCTAAGTTTTATGTTTTTATTTTTAAGTAGGATTTTCTCCGCTTAATGGATAACCATTTGCTACCAATGGAGAATTGCTTCTCATCTTAAATTGAGGTGATTGGATTTGCACCAATGGAAACCATAAATTTCATACACAATAGAATGGATAGATTCTTTTTTTTTATACTGAATTGAACGGACTTCTTTTTCTATTCTATCCTATTCCCCGGTACTGATCATTGATACTAGAAAAGGTTTTCTTTCTTTTTTATCCCAGCTCATGATCTGAACGAGTCGCACATACACCCTAGTACATGTTCCTCGACGCTGAGGGCATCCCCGAAGCGCGGGGGATTTTGTGACATTTCTGATTGGCTGTCTTGTATTTCTAATAAGTTGTTTAATAGTTGGCATGTTGAATCATATCATATAAATAATGGGCTGGTTTAGATCGATCCTAACCTGATGGTTTTTAATTACTTCTATTTAATTTTCTAGTAAATTCAGCAAAAATATAAAATAGGAAATCGAGAATTTGCGCGAAAAAAATCCGGGCTTTTCACTCAACCACCGCTACAACATCAACAATTCCATAAGCTTGGGCTTCTGTTGCTGACATAAAAACATCTCTTTCCATGTCTTCCGAGACAACCCATAAGGGTTTGTCCGTTCTTTGTACATAAACCCTTGTGAGGGTTTCACGCAGTTTTAGCAGCTCTTCCGCTTCCAGGATAAATTCTCCCGTTTGTGCCTCATAAAAAGAACTAGCAGGTTGATGAATCATTACCCTGATGGTATAACAAAAGAGGGGGTTCCTCTATTTTGCATGATGAATATAAAAGAAAGATAAAGAATAAAAAGAAAAAAAAGATAGAATTGAACAACCACAACCGTACGGGCATCTTTTATGCATTGCATACGGCTCTCTAATAAAATTGACCTTTACCTTCCATCAAAGAAAAAAATAGGATCTATCAGACCCAGATCGGTAAATGATCAAATTACCACCCTTCCTTTCGTAGGAGTTCAAAAATACTATGATGGTTCCGTTGCTTTATATATATTTATTATTAATATTATTTGGTTTGTCTGTGTTTCAGCAATCCCAAAGTTGCTTTTTGTAAAATTAAGGAAAAAAATAATCTTTTTTTTTTTTATTTTCGAACTCTTTCAGAATACAACTAAGCCCCCGGTGTGAAAATAAAAAAGTTTGTGACGCTGAACTGGAATCTCCAATATAAAAAACAGGAAATACCTTTTATCTCATACTACTCTCTCGATACATAATCAAATGTTTTGAAAAAACAATAAAAATTGTTTTATTTTGATATCGAATTCAAAGTGCCATGCTATTATTACTTAATATTCATATGGCGAAGGCATAGTCTTATTTTTTTCTCTCAAATAAAAACCTCATTGGCGCCGAGCGTGAGGGAATGCTAGACGTTTGGTAATTTCTCCTCCGGCCAAGATAAAAGATCCCATTGAAGCGGCTAATCCCATGCATATTGTCTGTACATCTGGTCGCACAAATTGCATTGTATCATAAATAGCCACTCCAGGGATAACCCATCCGCCGGGAGAGTTTATAAACAAATAGAGATCTTTGGTATCATTCTCTATACTGAGATATACCATAAGACCAATAAGTTGGTTCGAGATCTCGCTATCAACCTCTTGTCCTAAAAAAAGTAATCTTTCTCGATAAAGTCGGTTGATTAGGGTAAAATTATATCCCTTACGAACCGTACAGGCGCCTTTTGGTGCATACGGTTCAACAAAAAATTGTAAAAAAAAGAATCAATGTGCAGATTCCAATCCTCTTTCTTTTTTTATATTCGTAGAAGGCTCTTTCTGACTTCTAACGAAAGGACTTTTCTTCGATTTTTCAAAAAAGACAGGTTTTTGCTCCTTTTCGTATAATATTCTTGTAATAGAAAAAGAATAGAAAAGAAAAAAGAAGTCACTAAACTTATCGAATTAACTTCTTATTGATATATTGTTTCATCGAGATCTAATCCAAATCACAATGTCGTTTTCTTGTTCCTGAATGGGCCCTGTTAATCTTTTTAGGTTTATGCTCTACTCCGGGTAAAGATACGCCCGATTTTGATTTGTACATATAGGACAAATGATTCCATTACCACTTCTTTTTGTTATGACTTC